AAAAAAATATGTAATTGTCAGCAAAGTTGTTTCTTTTTTTTTATTCAGTTCAAATCCAAAAGATTTTTCTTACTTATACATTAAGGCATAGGTCGTCGATTCAGCATTAGATAAAAGGGGGAAAATGTCTATTTTTAGAACAAGCGGTTCAAATTATTTTATCAAGATGAGGGTCCTATATCGATAAAATATTCATTTGAAAACGATCTCTATATTAACATAGTGGTCGAAAGAGTACCATGCTGTGTCTAGACTTCAAACGATTTGCTTTAACCATCTTAACAATCTCACATTATTGGTTGTTAGAGAATCAAAGTGGATTTGCCAATTAATCACGAAATGTGATGGTTCTTACATATCATTTCTTAATTTCTTCAGAAGTAATTCGAAAGATCATGCACCTTTCTTTCCTAGTTATAACGGAAAAGGGTACAGCTGGTTGGATCCAGCCTATTCTTGAAATAAACAACTCACACACACTCCCTTTCCAAAAAAGATCAATACACCAATCACTACACTTAGATTTATTAGATTTGTTGCTAAAATATCGGTATTAAATCCGAAACTCCCGGCAGATGGCCAGTGGCCTAAAGAAACGAAAGAATCGGTTACATTTTTCATATAATCTCCTCTTATAGATAGACTAAAAAATCGAGTTAAAAAATATTCGAGTTATAATTTATTTTATTTATAGGTATAAAGTATGAACTACCCCTTGATTGTTTGAACACCATCAGAAAAAACTTTCCCCTGTACTACGAACGGGAAGGATGAAAGCGAATAGGTATACTAATTCCTCATCTGCAAATCAGCCCTTCCCTAACGTAGGTTATTTTCTCAACGAATAAGAACGAATAAGTAATAGTAGGAGTGAAATCTTGATCTAATTTGAAAAAGCAAACGACAAGTCCACGGAAATAAAATAGGAAAAATACAAATTTTTCCTATTTCTAAGATTAAACAAAAGGATTCGCAAATAAAAGTGCTAATGCTACAACCAATCCATAAATTGTTAACGCTTCCATAAAAGCTAGACTAAGCAATAGAGTACCTCGTATCTTTCCCTCTGCCTCGGGCTGTCTTGCGATACCCTCTAGGGCTTGACCCGCAGCAGTCCCTTGACCAACTCCAGGTCCGATAGAAGCAAGCCCTACGGCTAATCCAGCAGCAATAACGGAAGCAGCAGAAATCAGTGGATTCATGATAAGTTCCTCGTACCAACAAAAAGAAATGGTTAATGATACAATCAACCAATGAATTATGACTTAATTATTCGATCGATAGGATTAATCTAGTCGAAGTAATTAAGAACTTCGAATTTAAGTAATAATATTATTGAATTATCAGAACTACTTCGATATATCCTTTTTCGTTTCTATCCACAGAGTCTTCGCGAATCCATAGAATTCTCGTTTTTAGATTTCTTGGTTCCAAACTGTTATTTCACAATTCTTTCAGCTTTTCTTGATTTCATCTGTTTATTCAGGCAAGTCACAGTCGAAACGAGACGAAAGGACTTCTGTTAGAACCCCCTTACAGTAGTAGGGGAAATGAAATATATCTTTAGTTCATATATAACTAGTCAATATCTAATATCACATATACACGTCTTTCTTCCATAACGTAAACCATTAAATTCAATCAGATTCGAGAATCTATCTATTTTTTTAGGAATCCCATTTTTGTTTTGTAAATTTTTTTTCTTCCTTCCGTTTTCGTTATCACCATTCCAACCGAATACAATCTAATCTAAATGGGCAAATCAAATTGAAATTGATTAAGGCCAATTATTGGATAGAAATATCATTATTTGATTGATCTAAGTTCATGCAATTTATTATTTTATTTATTAATATAATATTTTCTTTTGGTCAATTGTTGAATAAAATGAACTGTAAAGTAGAATAGGTTCTCCGGTTTTTTTATTTACTCACACGCCATAAACATATATCTTATTGAAATTATGATTTGATGACTTAAGAAGATTGGCGGACCAATATAATATAATATATAGTAAATATTCCTTGAATAAAAATACGATATGATATTAAGTGGACGAAAAGGGGAATCTTAGAAAAAAAAAGATTTTTTTTCTTTTAGATCTCTTTCCTTTTGTTTACAACTCTATAAATATGGAAATGTTTGATTTTTTTTCCTATTGCTTTCTCTCGTATATAGAGTCCTGTATATTTCTATTCCTTAAATAAATTATCTTAAGCCACACATACATTTCTTTGTGCTAAGCTAAAAAAAAGACTATTTCAATGATGGCCCTCCATGGATTCACCTATATAAGCCGCGGCTAAAGTTGCAAAAATAAGAGCTTGAATACCACTTGTAAATAATCCAAGGAACATGACAGGTATGGGAACCACTGAAGGTACTAAAGAAACAAGAACAACAACTACTAATTCATCAGCTAAGATATTCCCGAAAAGTCGAAAACTAAGTGATAAGGGCTTTGTGAAATCTTCTAAGATGTTAATGGGTAAAAGAATTG